GAGGTAATACAAAAGTGTGTAAACTATAAAAACGGGTCAAAGTGGATTGTCCCACACTAGCACTTCCTCGTAATAACTCTACCAGGGGCGATCCTATTACAGGAATAGCATCAGGCACGCCCGTTACAATTTTTACTGCCCAATAACCAATTTGGTCCCAGGGTAAGGAATAACCAGTTACACCAAAAGATGCGGTTAATACACCCAAAACCACACCTGTAACCCAAGTCAATTCACGAGGTTTTTTAAAACCACCAGTGAGATACACACGAAATACGTGCAGAATCATCATTAGGACCATCATACTTGCCGACCATCGATGAACTGATCGGATTAACCAACCAAAGTTAACTTCAGTCATTATATATTGAACAGAAGCAAAAGCCTCTGTAACGGTCGGACGATAATAAAAAGTCATAGCAAACCCCGTAGCTACTTGTACTAAAAAACAAGTAAGCGTAATTCCTCCTAGACAATAAAATATGTTGACGTGAGGAGGAACATATTTACTAGTTATATCATCTGCAATTGCCTGAATCTCAAGACGTTCTTCGAACCAATCATAGATTTTATTGAGATAGGTAAACCAAGGAGACCCCCCCCGAGAACCGTATATGAAAATTTCATCTCGTACGGCTCAAACAGAAACACCCCAATACTATAGTTCTAACGGATGTGTGGAATAGAAAGTTTAAAATTTATTAATTCTATGATTCCATTTTTTCTTAAGATATGAAAGAATAAAAAACCCGAAAACTATTCTTTGTGGTTATAATGCCAAAAAATCAAGTCGGCTCATTCGTCTCTATATTGATCGTTATAGGCCTCTTGAATCTTCTATTTACCTATTTTCTTTGTTGTTATTTATGTGTAATGCGGCTTTACTGCTGTTTTTTTTTATTGATAGGAATTCTCTTGTTAAGACCCTATGAATCGATTAAAACCTCAGATTCATACTAGAACCACGATGATTCAATAAAACCTTCTCAAACTAAGTCCCAAAATTCCCTGAGTTAAGAACCGTTGGATCATCACTTATTCAATGACTAGATCTAATGACGAAAAATCAAAAGAAATCTTTGTCCTTTGATCAAAATAAGCATAAACGGAAGTTTGAAAGAATCAAAATCTTTCTATTTATAACTTCTAACTCTTTTAAAAATTTTTTGAAGTCCGGCCACGAGGTCTGACTATTAAGTATGAATCATAGTTCTAATACTTTAGTAATCTATAGTAATCTATTTCATATATTCCGTGCTCCAGATACTAAAACGAATATCCGACGAAGTAAAACCATCTCTATCAAGATGACAGATCTATTCTCTGTACTAGCCATAGGATCAATTATACCAAGTCACACACTCATATTCCGGAAATACAGAAAAAAAGAAATTCCACGGTCGAACTACCAAAATAGAATGGGATAAAAATCAGAAAACTAAACGCTTCACTTTGGATTGAAAAAGCTAGTTAATGGTTCTTGTAAATCTAATTCATTGAAATTCCATCCAGTAAAATGGAAGAATTATAAATCTCCAAAATAATAGATAGAAATACTGCAAATAGAGCCATTGCAAGACCCATCAAAGGAGTAGTTCCCCAACCAGGAGCTACTTTACCATATTCTGAATTCAATGGTTTCAATAAACTCCCGGCATTAGTTCGTTTTGGGCGGCCAGATCTAGAACTACCCTCAACGGTTTGTGTAGCCATAATATTTTATATTCATTAAGATCTGTTGACTTTGTATACCATTCCGTTGTAAATAAATGATCTTATCATAGATCCATTGTGGTCTTAAAACTACATAATGTCTTAAAACTATATAATAATGGAAACAGCAACCCTAGTCGCCATCTTTTTATCTGGTTTACTTGTAAGTTTTACTGGGTACGCCTTATATACTGCGTTTGGGCAACCCTCTCAACAACTAAGAGATCCATTCGAGGAACACGGGGACTAGTCGAAGTAATGATCCTCCCAATAGTGGGAGGATCATTACTTTCAATTGAGATAATGAAAAATCATTTCATCCTTTTACTTTTTAGTTGGAACTTTAGGCGGTTCGCGAAAAAAGATAGCGAAAAAAATTATTCCTAGAGTTGAGACTAAAAGGAATGTATAAACCAATGCTTCCATAGATTCGATCGTGGTTTACAATTATAGCTTCCATACCTGTTTATTTTGGACCGTCTCCCGGATAAAGAAAGAACAAAAGTCAAAGAAAAGGCAGCGAGTCAAATGTCAAATCAAGATTTATCCGGTACCCCAACCCTATAGTCAGTCAAATAAAATAAAAACGAAAAGTAACAAAGCAATATTGTATCAAACTACCTGTCTTCGTGTAGTTGGATCTCCAAGTTTTTGGAATGTTCCAAATTCCACTTGAGCATCTAAATCCGGATCAATACCAGCAAAAACATCTCTAAACAAGGTTCTAGCACCATGCCAAATGTGTCCGAAGAAGAAGAGCAAAGCAAACGAAGCATGCCCAAAGGTAAACCAACCCCTTGGACTGCTACGAAAAACACCATCGGATTTCAAAGTAGCACGGTCTAATTCAAAAATTTCACCCAATTGAGCACGTCTAGCATATTTTTTCACAGTAGCAGGGTCACTATAACTGACTCCATTCAGTTCGCCGCCATAGAACTCAACAGTTACACCTACTTGTTCGACACTATATTTTGATTCTGCCCTTCTAAAAGGAACATCGGCTCTAACAATTCCGTCCCCGTCGACCAAAACAACTGGAAATGTTTCAAAAAACGTCGGCATACGACGTACAAAAAGCTCATGCCCCTCTTTATCTCTAAAGATAGGATGTCCTAACCACCCAACAGCTATTCCATCCCCGTTGTCCATTGAGCCCGCTCTGAATAATCCCCCTTTTGCCGGATTATTGCCGATGTAATCATAAAAAGCTAGTTTTTCAGGAATTTTAGCCCAAGCTTCGGATAAACTTTGATTTTCGGCTAAGCCAGCACCAATTCTTCGATATATTTCTTGTTGGAAGTATCCTTGATCCCATTGATAGCGCGTGGGACCAAACAATTCAATCGGGGTAGTTGCTGAACCATACCACATAGTTCCAGCAACTACAAAAGCTGCAAAAAAGACAGCAGCAATACTACTGGAAAGGACGGTTTCAATATTTCCCATACGTAATCCTTTGTATAGGCGTTGGGGTGGACGAACACTAAGATGAAATAGACCTGCCAATATACCTAAGGTCCCTGCTGCAATATGATGAGAAGCTATTCCTCCCGGAACAAAAGGATCAAAACCCTCCACACCCCACGCTGGATTTACGGCCTGTACCCTTCCGGTTAGTCCATAAGGATCGGACACCCATATTCCAGGACCATACAATCCTGTTACATGAAATGCACCAAAACCAAAGCAAGCCACCCCTGAGAGAAATAAATGAATTCCAAAGATCTTAGGCAAATCCAAAGAGGGTTTTCCTGTACGTTCATCAGTAAATATTTCTAGATCCCAATACACCCAATGCCAGATAGCTGCCAAAAAACACAAGCCAGAAAACACAATATGTGCCCCGGCCACACCTTCGTAACTCCAAATACCCGGATTCGTTACAGTCCCCCCTGTAATACTCCAACCGCCCCATGAATTCGTTATTCCTAAACGAGTCATGAAGGGTATAACGAACATACCCTGTCTCCACATTGGATCAAGAACAGGATCAGAGGGATCAAAAACGGCTAATTCGTATAGAGCCATCGAACCGGCCCAACCAGCAACCAGAGCTGTATGCATTATATGGACAGAAATCAAACGACCGGGATCATTCAATACGACGGTATGAACACGATACCAAGGCAAACCCATGGAAATACCCCTTTATCAACGAAAAATAGACACAATGTAACTTTATTGCATTGGAAAAGGAAAAAGCTATGCTATAGACCCCTTTTTTAGGGGATTCTCTCGGGGAAAGGATTAATATTTGTTTGATGCTTTTCGTAATAATTACTAATAGTAATAATGAAACTATTTTGTTCGTAGGAACAAAAAGAAGCAGATCTATTCTACACCCGATAAGTAACAATACGCAATGGTAAGGGGGTTGATACCATTTTATATGAGTGAATATATATATATTTGTTCATCATTCAAAGGACTCATTTGTAAGAATTTTCCTTTATTCATTTTGTCTTCTTTTTTTATGAACTTAGTCAATCTATGGATAAAATAGGATAATAAAATCAATAGTATTAGGCCACTAAACCCACTGTTACGCTTTCACATCAAAGTGAGATATAGTACTTCATTTTTCTTTTATTTAATGCCTATTGGTGTTCCAAGAGTACCTTTTCGAAGTCCTGGAGAGGAAGATGCATTGTGGATTGACGTATAGTGCGACTTGTCAGATATATTGGGCATATGGTATTTCCCCGTTCTCTTCCCCGATCGAGATATCCCCTCTTTCGCCCGAGAAAGATTGATTCAATTATCAAAAATTTGGAGCGTGAAGTGCAATTAGATCCATTTTTTAGGGAGGGTATACGGACTAATATTATCAATTAGAATAATTTATGGTTGGCTTGGTTAGACCAATCAAATGAAGTATCCAGGCTCCGTTTAGAAAGAAAACCAATTGGTAATAAATATATTTATGATTACGACTTAATATCATATTTATATCATATTTTAGTTATTTCTATTTATTTAGATATTTAGAAATAGAAGTGATCTCAAACTGTTAATCAATCGAGTAATATGATAAATGCGTTGAATATTTGTTGGAAGACATGAAATAAATTGAAAAAAAAAAATGGGGAAGTCATAGCAAAAGGACGTGGTATTGGGGCATTTGTCCTATATGTACAAATCCAAATCGGGCGGATCTTTACTCGGAGTAGAGCATAAACCTAAAAAAATTGAAGAAGCCCAGTCAGGAACAAGAAAATTACATCGCGATTTAGATCGTATCTCGATGAAACAATACATCAATGAGAAGTTAGTCAGATAAGTTTAGCAATTTTTTTTAGATAAACAAAACAGGCCAAAACTCATCTTTCTTGAAAAATGAAAGAAAAGTCCATTTTATAAGTTAAAAAAACCTGTTAGGAAAAAAAAAGCTAGAATCTACACATTGATTCCTTTTTTTCATGATTTTTGTTGAACCGTATGCATCAAAAGGTGCATGTACGGTTTCTAAGGGATACCATTTTATCCCAATCAACCGACTTTATCGAGAAAGATTACTTTTTTTAGGCCAAGGGGTTGATAGCGAGATCTCGAATCAACTTATTGGTCTTATGGTATATCTCAGCATAGAGGATGATACCAAAGATCTGTATTTGTTTATAAACTCTCCTGGCGGATGGGTAATACCCGGAGTAGCTATTTATGATACTATGCAATTTGTGCGACCAGATATACAGACAATATGCATGGGATTAGCCGCTTCGATGGGATCTTTTATTCTTGTTGGAGGGGAAATTACCAAACGTCTAGCATTCCCTCACGCTCGGCGCCAATGAGTTTTTTATTTGATTTGAGAGAAAAAAAGAAAACTATGCCTTCGCACTATATGAATATTAAGTAATAATAGCATGGCACTTCGAATTCGATATGAGAATTTTTTTTTAAACCCTTAGATTACGTATCGAAAGAGTAGTATGAGATAAAAAGGCATTTTCGATTTTAGCCAATCTATCGGGAGGCCTATTTCAGCGTCACAAACTTTTTTGTTTTCACAGCAGGGGCTCTTAATCTTAACAATTTTTAGGTTATGAAAGAATATGAAAATAAATCTTGTTTTTTTATTTGAAAAAAAAAAAGAAACTTTGGGATTGCTAAATAACAGACGAAATAAATATATAAAGCAACGGAACCATCATAGTATTTTTATAGTATTTTTGAACTACTACAAAAGGAAGGATGGTTATTGGATCATTTACCAACCCGAGTCTGATAGACCCTATCATTTATTTTATATTTCTTCGATGTAAGTAAGGTAAGGTAAAAAAAGCGAATTCCATTATAGAGCCGTATGCAATGCGCAAAAGATGCCTGTACGGTTGTTCAATTATATCTTTTTGATTATTCTTTATCTCCTCACTTTCATCATGCGAGATAGAAGAAACATTTTTTATGTTATATCATATATTATCAGGGTAATGATCCATCAACCTGCTAGTTCTTTTTATGAGGCACAGACGGGAGAATTTGTCCTGGAAGCGGAAGAGCTGCTGAAGCTGCGCGAAACCATCACAAGGGTTTATGCACAAAGGACAGGCAAACCCCTATGGGTTGTATCCGAAGACATGGAAAGAGATGTTTTTATGTCAGCAACAGAAGCCCAAGCTCATGGAATTGTTGATCTTGTAGCGACTGAATAAAAAAGAAAAAGAACAAGGATTTCACATGAATTCGTGATTTGGTATTTTATCTTCTTACCGGATTTAATATTCTATTTATTAATTTCTTAATCTTAATATAGAAATTGAAAATATAGAAAAAAAAAGAATTCCTAAGCATCCGGTTAAGATCGATCTAAACCAGCCCATTATATATATGATTCAACATGCCAACTATTAAACAACTTATTAGAAACACAAGACAGCCAATCAGAAATGTCACGAAATCCCCCGCTCTTGGAGGATGTCCTCAGCGACGAGGAACATGTACTAGGGTGTATGTGCGACTCGTTCAGACCATGGACTAGGACAAAAGAAAGAAAACAATTGATCCAGTATCACCGATCCGTACCAGTGAGTAGGATAGAATAGAATGGACGAACTCCATTGAATATTCAATATCTTAAAAAAAGATCTATCCTTCAATTGGGGTATCAAATGTATGGTTCCCGTTGGTGCAAATCCAATCACCTCAATTTTAAATTTAAGATGAGAAAGGATTCCCCATTGATAACAAATGGTATTCATTAAGCAGGGGAAATCTTATTTTAAAAAGTCAAAATTTTAGGCCTTATTCTTGCAAGAACGGACTAACAGGGTCAGCTACTCAGCAAATCTTCATAATTAAATACCGTTACTGTATAAATAGATCTCGTTGTGAAAGACCTAGTACTAGATAATTATGGGTAGAGCCAAAGGGTGTGAACTGTACAAGTTAACAATAACATTGATTAAATGAAGGAAGGGCTCCGGTGTATAGAGAAGACCTCGCCGTTTAAGAAGTAACCATAGAAACGACGGAACCCACTATAATCCATTTTTATTTATTACTTTTTTATTTACTATGTGTTTTTGATACCTAGTATCAATACAATTTTGATTTCTAGGCGAAATGCCTAGAAAAAAATCGTGGTCGGGAAGGTTAGAGTAGCAAAAGCCATTGGAATTTTTATTTTATACATTGGAAGAATCCGTTTTGTTATTAATAGACTAGGACACGGGAAGGGAATAACTGAAAGAAAGGAAATCAATTAGTTATTCATCAAAGTTTCATTTATTCAATGACCAGAATTAAACGAGGGTATATAGCTCGAAGACGTAGAACAAAAATCCGTTTATTTGCATCAACTTTTCGAGGGGCTCATTCAAGACTTACTCGGACTATTACTCAACAGAAAATAAGAGCTTTGGTTTCGGCTCATCGGGATAGGGGTAGACAAAAGAGAGATTTTCGTCGTTTGTGGATTACTCGTATAAATGCAGTAATTCGAGACAATCAAGTATACTTTAGTTATAGTAAATTAATACACAATCTGTACAAGAAACAATTGCTTCTTAATCGTAAAATACTTGCACAAATAGCTATATTAAATAAGAGTTGTCTTTATATGATTTCCAATGAGATCATAAAATAAAGAGAGTGAAGGGAATCCGTTGGAATGGTTTAAATGGAGTTCCCTGGAGAATGAACTCTGGGAAGGTAGAGTAGAAATTAGTATGATAAAATATGAAAAAGTCGTAAAAATGAAAATGAAGAAACATGTTGAATAAAAAATATTTCTTATTCTTCTATTCTTCCCCAATTTTTTTTTTTTTCAAACGACACGACAATCAAATCTGGATTTCCTATTAAAAAAAAAAAAAAAGCGTCAATCCGCATTTGAGTTTGGATTGGTATTTTTTTTGATTCAATTCAAGAGTCAGCCTATTTTTTTCTGGTTCTAAGACCAGTAGTTCTAGCGGTTGACTCGCTTCTTTCAAATTGTTTCTCATTATTAAGAAAAGGTAACGGAGATAAAATACGAGCTTGTTTTATAGCAATAGTAATTAATCGTTGTTGTTTTAAGGTCAATCGATTCACCCGTCTAGATAATATTTTTCCTTGTTCGCTAATAAATCGACTAATTAAACTCATGTTTCTATAATCAATTCGATCCCCCGATTGGATCGGAGGCAAACGCCTACGAAAAGATCGCTTGGATTTAAGAAAGATTCGCTTGGATTTATCCATGGTTTGTTTATTCCTTATCCTAAAGAAAAGATCCTAATCCTATTTCTTAATTCTCCATCACGGTTGATCTGATCGAAATAGGATTTGGTTTGTTTATATTAAAATTAATATATATTATATATTGTTATATATTAGATATATCTAATATGTCATTTTTGATCTTCCTTGGAACGGAAGACTGACACACGAGTGACCGGTTCGATCTATTTCTTTATCTCCCCGTGAATCGTATGTTTGTAACAACAGGGACAGAATTTTCTCAATTCCAATCGACTAGGCGTATTATGTCGATTCTTTTGAGTAATATATCTGGAAATGCCCGTTGATTCCTTATTAACACGATTTCGAACACAACTGGTACATTCCAAAATCACCGTTACTCGGACATCTTTACCCTTGGCCATGAGCCTCCTTTGGTTTTTGATTCATTCAACTCTTTGATTTTCCGATCCGAAACGAGGAAGAAGAAAGGAACAAAAAAAAACAGGTAACTCGAAATCGAATTATGAAAGAAAGGTTTCGTTGCAATAAATCAATATAAATCAATATAGTAATAATAACAATATATTAAATTAATAAGTAAGTAATATAATGATTTCTAACTATATTACTCGATTTAGAATTTAAAATTGCCGTACAGCATTTAATTTTTATTTAAGTATCTTGTATGATATTGTTGCCCCAACCATCACATTTTACTCTATTTTTTATTAATTTTATTTAAATTTGAGCCTGGCCCGAATTACTAGTTTCACAGAGGGGGCATCCCCTTTTTGTTTTTCTAACGTATATTCGAAAAAAAAAAAGAAGGGAAGGGATTAGTTACAGATATTTGATTCTATCTCTAATCCTCTTCCCCCCCTACCATATCAATAACTAGAATGAAAAAAAGGGGAATATCAACGCATCCGGAAAAAAACGATTGATCTCTATCAATAAACCTGCTAAAGACCCGAACCATAGAGTACTTACTACCGGTGCCACGGAGAGATATGTTTTTAGATCTCGCATTTTAAATTCTCCTCCTTCTTTATTATTTCTAATACATAATGCTAATACATATATAACCAGATGTGTATATGTACTTAATGACTGACCGCTTGTATTTGTACGCGGAATTCCTAATTCAAGTTGAAATGTACAAAATCGATCGTACTTTTCTGAATCTTAAAAGAAACAAATATGCCCCTTTAGGCCAGAAATTCTCGAAAAATAGTCATTTTTTACAGGGTCTCATATTTATTTCATACTTTAATATAATAGAAATATAATAATATAATAGAAATATATTAGAAGTCTTTTACTATTTTTAATATAATTATATGTTATATGAGACCAAAAAGAAGAAATGACAAGATATTTGTGTATATCAATGGAAGAAATAAAGATATGGAAAACAAAACAGGGATTCTCTACAATGACACTGTAGACCAATTGAAAGGGATGTAGCGCAGCTTGGTAGCGCGTTTGTTTTGGGTACAAAATGTCGCGGGTTCGAATCCTGTCATCCCTACCTATTACTTATCTTCTGAACAGTAACGGGGGATCAATTGAGATCGATTAAAAGAAAATTGGATATACATAAAAAATCGTTAATTTT